GTCCTTGTAGCTTACAAAAAGCATGACACTGAAGATGTCAAGACGGCTGCCACACACACCCAAGGACAAAAGACTTAGTCCTAACCTTACTGTTAGTTTTTGCTAGGTATATACATGCGAGTATCCGCGCCCCAGTGTAGACGCCCTGGACACCTTAACCAAGTAGATAGGAGCAGGCATCAGGCACACCACAACCGTAGCCCAAGACGTCTTGCAATTGCCACGCCCCCACGGGTCATCAGCAGTAATTAGTATTAAGCAATGAGTGTAAACTTGACTTAGCCATAGCAAATCTAGGGTTGGTAAATCCTGTGCCAGCCACCGCGGTCATACAGGAGACCCAAATTAACATTATAACGGCGTAAAGAGTGGTCACATGCTATCCGAGTAACTAAGATTAAAAAGCAACTGAGCTGTCATAAGCCCAAGATGCCAATAAGGCCACCTTATTAAAGAAGATCTTAGAGCAACGATTAATTGAACTCCACGAAAGCCAGGGCCCAAACTGGGATTAGATACCCCACTATGCCTGGCCCTAAATCTTGATGCTTACCCCTACTAAAGCATCCGCCCGAGAACTACGAGCACCAACGCTTAAAACTCTAAGGACTTGGCGGTGTCCCAAACCCACCTAGAGGAGCCTGTTCTGTAATCGATGATCCACGATATACCTGACCATTCCTTGCCAAAACAGCCTACATACCGCCGTCGCCAGCCCACCTCCCCTGAAAGCCTAACAGTGAGCGCAATAGCCCCACCACGCTAATAAGACAGGTCAAGGTATAGCCTATGGAATGGAAGCAATGGGCTACATTTTCTAGATTAGAACAAACGGCAAAGAGACATGAAACTGTCTCTGGAAGGCGGATTTAGCAGTAAAGTGGGACAATCGAGCCCTCTTTAAGCCGGCCCTGGGACACGTACATACCGCCCGTCACCCTCCTCATAGGCGCCCCCTCTCCCCATAAATTAATAAGCCATTCAGCCAAAGATGAGGTAAGTCGTAACAAGGTAAGTGTACCGGAAGGTGTACTTAGACTACCAAGACGTAGCTTAAACAAAAGCATTCAGCTTACACCTGAAAAATGTCTGCTAACACCAGATCGTCTTGATGCCAAACTCTAGCCCAATCGACATGACCTGGAATAACAAAGCTACTCCATACACCCAACTAAAGCATTCACTAGTCCTAGTATAGGCGATAGAAAAGACACCATTGGAGCGATAGAGACTACGTACCGTAAGGGAAAGATGAAATAGCAATGAAATACCTAAGCTATAAACAGCAAAGATCAACCCTTGTACCTTTTGCATCATGGTCTAGCAAGAAAAACCAAGCAAAATGAATTTAAGTTTGCCATCCCGAAACCCAAGCGAGCTACTTACGAGCAGCTATTATTGAGCGAACCCGTCTCTGTGGCAAAAGAGTGGGATGACTTGTTAGTAGAGGTGAAAAGCCAATCGAGCTGGGTGATAGCTGGTTGCCTGTGAAACGAATCTAAGTTCACTCTTAATTCTTCTCCAAGGAAACCCACAAACCCTAATGAAGCGAATTAAGGGCTATTTAAAGGGGGTACAGCTCCTTTAAAAAAGAATACAATCTCTACGAGCGGATAAGTACCAATATTCCAACTTACTGTGGGCCCTCAAGCAGCCATCAACAAAGAGTGCGTTAAAGCTCAGTACTCTAAAAATATAAGAACTTTACGACTCCCTCATCATTAACAGGCTAACCTATATTTAAATAGGAGAATTAATGCTAGAATGAGTAACCAGGGTCCTCCCTCTACGACGCAAGCTTACATCCGGACATTATTAACAAACTACCAATATACGACCAATCAAACAAGCAGAGTATTAAGTATCTTGTTAACCCGACAGAGGAGCGTCCATTAAGAAAGATTAAAACCTGTAAAAGGAACTAGGCAAACCCGTCAAGGCCCGACTGTTTACCAAAAACATAGCCTTCAGCAAACCAAAAACAAGTATTGAAGGTGATGCCTGCCCAGTGACTCACGTTCAACGGCCGCGGTATCCTAACCGTGCAAAGGTAGCGCAATCAATTGTCCCATAAATCGAGACTAGTATGAATGGCTAAACGAGGTCTTAACTGTCTCTTACAGGCAATCGGTGAAATTGATCTCCCTGTACAAAAGCAGGGATAAACACATAAGACGAGAAGACCCTGTGGAACTTCAAAACCAGCAGCCACCTTAGAGCACCTACACACCCACCGGGTTCACTGACTTACAAGACTTTGGTCTGCGTTTTTCGGTTGGGGCGACCTTGGAGAAAAACAAATCCTCCAAAAATTAGACCACAACTCTAGACTAAGAGCAACCCCTCAACGTGCTAATAGCAACCAGACCCAATATAATTGATTAATGGACCAAGCTACCCCAGGGATAACAGCGCAATCCCCTCCAAGAGTCCGTATCGAAGAGGGGGTTTACGACCTCGATGTTGGATCAGGACATCCTAGTGGTGCAGCCGCTACTAAGGGTTCGTTTGTTCAACGATTAACAGTCCTACGTGATCTGAGTTCAGACCGGAGCAATCCAGGTCGGTTTCTATCTATGATGAGCTCTTCCCAGTACGAAAGGATAGGAAAAGCGAGGCCAATACCACAAGCAAGCCTTCGCCTTAAGTAATGAAGTCAACTAAATTACAAAAGGCTATCACACCACACCACGTCCAAGAAAAGGACTACGCTAGCGTGGCAGAGCTCGGAAAATGCAAAAGGCTTAAGTCCTTTAAATCAGAGGTTCAAATCCTCTCCCTAGCTTAACTACACCCCATGGCTAACTACCCCCTCCTAGTAAACCTTATTATAGCCCTCTCCTACATCCTCCCAATTCTAATTGCAGTCGCTTTCCTCACATTAGTAGAACGCAAAATTCTAAGCTACATGCAAGGCCGAAAAGGACCAAACATCGTAGGCCCATTTGGACTTCTACAACCCCTAGCAGATGGAATTAAGCTGTTTATTAAAGAGCCCATCCGGCCGTCAACATCCTCCCCCATCCTGTTTATTATAACCCCAGTACTAGCCCTACTCCTGGCAATCTCAATCTGAACCCCACTTCCTATTCCATTTTCCCTAGCAGACCTTAACTTAGGCATTCTATTCCTTCTAGCCATATCAAGCCTGGCAGTTTACTCCATTTTATGATCGGGATGAGCCTCCAACTCAAAATACGCCCTAATTGGTGCTCTACGAGCTGTGGCTCAAACAATCTCTTACGAAGTGACCCTAGCAATTATCCTCCTATCTGTAGTTCTCCTTAGCGGAAACTACACCCTAAGTGCCCTCGCAGTCACTCAAGAACCCCTTTACCTAATCTTTGCTTGCTGACCACTTGCCATAATATGATACGTATCCACACTCGCTGAAACTAACCGAGCTCCTTTTGACCTGACAGAGGGAGAATCGGAGTTAGTCTCAGGATTTAATGTAGAATATGCAGCAGGACCCTTTGCCCTCTTTTTCCTAGCTGAATATGCTAACATTATACTTATGAACACACTGACTACCATTCTATTCTTCAACCCAAGCCTGCTTAACCCCCCACAAGAACTATTCCCTGTAGTATTAGCCACAAAAGTCCTACTCTTATCAGCAGGATTTCTGTGAATCCGTGCTTCCTACCCCCGATTCCGATACGACCAATTAATGCACTTACTGTGAAAAAACTTCCTCCCACTCACACTAGCCCTATGTCTCTGACACACCAGCATACCAATTTGCTACGCGGGCCTGCCCCCCTACCTAAGACCCTTAACGGAAATGTGCCTGAACACTAAGGGTCACTATGATAAAGTGAACATGGAGGTATACCAGCCCTCTCATTTCCTTCCACTTAGAAAAGCAGGAATCGAACCCGCACTAGAGGGATCAAAACCCTCCATACTCCCTTTATATTACTTTCTAGTAGGGTCAGCTAAACAAGCTATCGGGCCCATACCCCGAAAATGATGGTTCAACCCCTTCCCCTGCTAATGAACCCCCAGGCAAAACTAATCTTTGTTACCAGCTTACTCCTAGGAACAACTATCACAATCTCAAGCAACCACTGAGTTATGGCCTGGGCCGGCTTAGAGATCAACACACTAGCCATTTTGCCGCTGATCTCAAAATCCCACCACCCGCGGGCCATCGAGGCTGCCACCAAGTACTTTCTAGTACAAGCAGCCGCCTCTGCCCTAGTATTATTCTCCAGCATAACCAATGCATGATGTACTGGGCAATGAGACATTACCCAGCTCACTCACCCAACCTCATGCCTGATCCTAACCTCAGCCCTTGCAATAAAACTAGGACTAGTACCATTCCACTTCTGATTCCCAGAAGTATTACAAGGGTCCCCCCTCATCACCGGTCTTCTCTTATCCACTGCTATAAAACTTCCACCAATTACACTACTATATATGACCTCACCCTCATTAAACCCCACATTTTTAACCACCATGGCCCTTCTTTCAACAGCCTTAGGAGGATGAATAGGGCTTAACCAAACACAGATTCGAAAAATCCTAGCCTTCTCCTCCATCTCCCACCTGGGCTGAATAACAGTCATCCTTATCTACAACCCTAAACTAACCCTCCTCAATTTCTACCTTTATGCACTGATAACCACAGCTGTATTCCTCACAATAAATTCAATTGAAGTCTTAAACCTACCTACCCTAATAACTGCATGAACCAAAGTGCCCTCATTAAACGCGATGCTACTCCTAACCCTTCTTTCACTTGCAGGACTTCCCCCTCTAACAGGATTCCTCCCTAAATGACTCATCATCCAAGAACTAACCAAACAAGATATAGCCACAACAGCTACAATTATTTCCCTTCTCTCCCTACTGGGCCTATTCTTCTATCTCCGCCTAGCATACTGCACAACAATTACACTCCCCCCGCACACTACGAATCACATGAAACAGTGACGCACCAACAAACCAACTCCAATACTAATTGCTATCCTAACTACCATGTCCATCACCTTACTACCTGCCTCTCCTATAATCCTTGCCCTCATCTAAGAAACTTAGGATTACTTAAACCGAAGGCCTTCAAAGCCTTAAACAAGAGTTAAACCCTCTTAGTTTCTGCTAAGACCCGCAGGACACTACCCTGCATCCCCTAAATGCAACTCAGGTACTTTAATTAAGCTAGGGCCTTCCCCAAGCCCCCTAGGCAGATGGGCTTTGATCCCATGATACTATAGTTAACAGCTATATGCCTCAACCAACGGGCCTCTGCCTACACAGGCCCCGGCGCACGATTAATGCACATCAATGAGCTTGCAACTCACTATGAATTTCACTACAGAGCCGATAAGAAGAGGAATTGAACCTCTGTAAAAAGGACTACAGCCTAACGCTTATACACTCAGCCATCTTACCTATGACATTCATCAACCGATGACTATTTTCAACTAACCACAAAGACATTGGCACATTATACCTGATTTTCGGCGCATGGGCCGGAATGGTAGGTACTGCCCTGAGCCTCCTCATTCGAGCAGAACTAGGCCAACCCGGAGCTCTCCTAGGAGATGACCAAGTCTACAACGTAGTTGTCACCGCTCATGCTTTCGTAATAATCTTCTTCATAGTTATACCAATTATAATCGGAGGATTCGGAAACTGACTGGTTCCCCTAATAATTGGAGCCCCAGACATAGCATTCCCCCGAATAAACAACATAAGCTTCTGACTACTTCCTCCATCCTTCCTGCTCCTGCTAGCCTCCTCTACAGTTGAAGCCGGCGCGGGCACAGGCTGAACTGTATACCCCCCACTAGCAGGCAACCTAGCCCATGCCGGAGCTTCAGTTGATTTAGCAATCTTCTCCCTACACTTAGCCGGTATCTCCTCAATCCTAGGCGCAATCAATTTCATTACAACTGCAATTAACATAAAACCCCCTGCCCTCTCACAATACCAAACCCCTTTATTCGTCTGATCAGTCCTAATCACCGCAGTCCTACTACTACTCTCCCTACCAGTACTAGCCGCAGGCATTACAATACTCCTCACAGATCGCAACCTTAACACTACATTCTTTGACCCCGCAGGAGGAGGAGACCCAGTCCTATATCAGCACCTCTTCTGATTCTTCGGACACCCAGAAGTTTACATTCTAATCCTACCAGGATTCGGAATCATCTCCCACGTAGTAGCATACTACGCTGGAAAAAAAGAACCATTCGGCTACATAGGAATAGTATGAGCAATGCTTTCCATTGGATTCCTGGGTTTCATCGTCTGAGCCCACCACATGTTTACAGTGGGTATGGACGTTGACACCCGAGCATACTTCACATCCGCCACCATAATCATTGCCATTCCAACCGGCATCAAAGTATTCAGCTGATTAGCCACACTCCACGGAGGCACAATCAAATGAGATCCCCCAATACTATGAGCCCTTGGATTTATCTTCCTATTCACCATCGGAGGACTGACAGGAATTGTCCTAGCAAACTCTTCCCTAGACATCGCTTTACACGACACCTACTACGTAGTTGCTCACTTCCACTACGTCCTGTCAATAGGAGCAGTATTTGCAATCCTAGCAGGTTTCACACACTGATTCCCCCTATTCACTGGATACACCCTACACTCAACATGAGCTAAAGCCCATTTCGGAGTTATGTTCGTAGGCGTAAACCTAACCTTCTTCCCCCAACACTTCCTGGGTCTAGCAGGCATGCCACGACGATACTCGGACTACCCAGACGCCTACACACTATGAAATGCTATCTCCTCTGTAGGCTCACTAATCTCCCTAACAGCTGTAATCATGCTAGTCTTTATCATCTGAGAAGCCTTCGCATCAAAACGCAAAGTCCTGCAACCAGAACTAACAAGCACAAACGTCGAATGAATCCACGGCTGCCCACCCCCATTCCACACCTTCGAGGAACCAGCCTTTGTTCAAGTCCAAGAAAGGAAGGAGTCGAACCCCCATATGTTGGTTTCAAGCCAACCGCATAGACCACTTATGCTTCTTTCTCATAAAGAGGTGTTAGTAAAACAATTACATAGCCTTGTCAAGACTAAATTGCAGGTGAAAACCCAGCACACCTCCTCACCTACCATGGCCAACCACTCACAACTTAACTTCCAAGATGCCTCCTCTCCCATCATAGAAGAACTCATAGGCTTCCACGACCACGCCCTAATAGTCGCCCTAGCAATTTGCAGCTTAGTCCTCTATTTACTAACCCTAATACTAACAGAAAAACTATCATCAAGCACAGTCGACGCGCAGGAGATCGAGCTTGTCTGAACAATCCTCCCAGCCATAGTACTAGTTATATTAGCCCTACCATCCCTACGAATTCTCTACATAATGGACGAAATCAACGAACCCGACCTAACCCTAAAAGCCATCGGCCACCAGTGATACTGAACGTACGAATACACGGACCTAAAAGACCTAACATTCGACTCCTACATAATCCCCACAACAGACCTACCTCTAGGACACTTCCGCCTACTAGAAGTTGACCATCGAGTTGTCGTACCCATAAGCTCCTCCATCCGAGTCATCGTTACAGCGGACGACGTACTCCACTCATGAGCCGTCCCCAGCCTAGGAGTAAAAACCGACGCAATCCCAGGACGCCTCAACCAAACCTCCTTCCTTGCTTCCCGACCTGGGGTATACTACGGACAATGCTCAGAAATCTGCGGAGCTAACCACAGCTTCATACCAATCGTAGTAGAATCCACCCCACTCGCTAACTTCGAAAGCTGATCTTCCCTAATATCATCCTAATCATTAAGAAGCTATGAACCAGCGTTAGCCTTTTAAGCTAAAGAAAGAGGACTCCCCCCCTCCTTAATGATATGCCCCAACTAAACCCAAACCCCTGATTTTTTATCATGCTCACTTCATGACTCACCTACTCCCTAATCATCCAGCCCAAACTCTTATCATTCGTAACTATAAATCCTCCATCCAATAAACCCATTACCACTCCTAGCACCACCCCATGAACCTGACCATGAACCTAAGCTTTTTCGACCAGTTCTCAAGCCCATCCCTACTAGGAATTCCATTAATCCTCATCTCAATGACATTCCCAGCCCTACTACTACCATCCTTAGACAACCGATGAATCACCAATCGGCTATCCACCCTACAACTATGATTCATCAACCTAATCACAAAACAACTAATGATACCCCTAGATAAAAAAGGACACAAATGAGCCCTAATCCTAACATCTCTCATAGTATTCTTACTACTCATCAACCTGCTAGGATTACTACCCTACACATTCACCCCCACTACTCAACTATCTATAAACCTGGCCCTAGCCTTCCCCCTGTGACTCGCTACCCTACTAACAGGCCTGCGAAATCAACCATCCATTTCCCTAGGCCACCTCCTACCAGAAGGCACTCCAACCCCACTAATCCCAGCCCTAATCTTAATCGAAACAACAAGCCTACTCATCCGTCCACTAGCCCTGGGCGTCCGCCTAACCGCCAATCTCACAGCAGGCCACTTACTAATTCAACTCATCTCCACAGCCACAGTAGCCCTATTCTCAACAATACCAGTAGTTTCCCTCCTCACCTTACTAGTCCTATTCCTACTAACCATCCTAGAAGTAGCAGTAGCAATAATTCAAGCCTACGTATTTGTTCTCCTCCTCAGCCTATACCTACAAGAAAACATCTAACCTCACCAATGGCTCACCAAGCACACTCTTACCACATAGTAGACCCCAGCCCATGACCCATTCTCGGAGCAGCTTCCGCCCTCCTAATTGCCTCAGGACTAACAATATGATTCCACTATAACTCCCCTCGCCTCCTAATCCTAGGCCTACTCTCTGCTATCCTTGTCATATTCCAATGATGACGAGACATTGTACGAGAAAGCACGTTCCAAGGCCACCACACCCCTACAGTACAAAAAGGACTACGATATGGCATAGCTCTGTTCATCACATCAGAAGCCTTCTTCTTTCTAGGATTTTTCTGAGCCTTCTTCCATTCAAGCCTAGCCCCCACCCCAGAACTAGGAGGACAATGACCACCTGTTGGAATCAAACCCCTAAACCCAATAGAGGTTCCACTCCTAAACACCGCCATCCTCCTAGCCTCCGGAGTAACCGTCACATGAGCACACCACAGTATCACAGAAGCCAACCGAAAACAGGCAATCCAAGCCCTCCTCCTAACAGTCCTTCTAGGTTTCTACTTCACCGCCCTCCAAGCCATAGAATATTACGAAGCCCCCTTCTCTATTGCCGACGGGGTATACGGTTCAACCTTCTTTGTCGCTACCGGATTCCACGGCTTACATGTAATCATCGGCTCTACATTCCTACTAGTATGCCTGCTACGCCTAATCAAATACCACTTTACATCAAACCACCACTTTGGGTTTGAAGCTGCCGCCTGATACTGACACTTCGTAGACGTCGTATGACTATTCCTCTACATTTTCATCTACTGATGAGGATCTTACTCTTCTAGTATATTAATTACAATCGACTTCCAATCCTTAAAATCTGGTTTAAACCCAGAGAAGAGTAATCAACATAGTCCTATTCATATTCACCCTATCACTAACCCTAAGCATCCTCCTAACTGCACTAAACTTCTGACTTGCCCAAATAAACCCCGACTCAGAGAAGCTATCCCCATACGAATGCGGATTCGACCCCCTAGGATCCGCCCGTCTACCATTTTCTATCCGCTTCTTCCTAGTAGCTATTCTATTCCTCCTATTCGACCTAGAAATTGCCCTACTCCTTCCCCTGCCATGAGCCACCCAACTACAATCCCCCACCACCACTTTAATCTGAGCCTCCTCGCTTATCCTCCTCCTCACACTAGGACTCGTATACGAATGAATCCAAGGAGGACTGGAATGAGCAGAATAACAGAAAGTTAGTCTAACCAAGACAGTTGATTTCGACTCAACAGATTATAGTCCACACCCTATAACTTTCTTAATGTCCTACCTCCACCTAAGCTTCTACTCAGCCTTCACCCTAAGCACCCTAGGCCTAGCCTTCCACCGAACCCACCTAATCTCAGCCCTCCTATGTCTAGAAAGCATAATACTATCCATATACGTCGCTCTAGCCATATGACCCATCCAAATACAATCATCATCCTCTACCCTCCTACCAATTCTCATACTAACTTTTTCCGCCTGCGAAGCAGGCACAGGACTAGCCCTGCTAGTAGCTTCTACCCGGACCCACGGCTCCGACCACCTACACAACTTCAATCTACTACAATGCTAAAAATCATTATTCCAACCACAATACTCCTCCCCCTAACTTTCTTCTCCCCACGTAAATATCTATGAGCTAATACCACCCTATACAGCTTACTCATTGCCACCGTCAGCCTCCAATGACTCGCACCAACATACTACCCAAGTAAAAGTCTCACCCCATGAACTTCTATTGACCAAATCTCCTCTCCCCTGCTAGTGCTATCATGCTGACTCCTTCCACTCATAATCATAGCAAGCCAAAACCACCTAGAACCAGAACCCATTATTCGCAAACGAATCTTCACCACAGCAATAATCCTAGCTCAACTGTTCATCCTCCTAGCCTTCTCTGCCTCAGAATTAATACTCTTTTACATTGCATTTGAAGCTACCCTAATCCCCACCCTCATCCTCATCACTCGATGAGGAAACCAACCAGAACGCCTAAATGCTGGCATTTACCTTCTATTCTATACACTCGCCAGCTCATTACCACTGTTAATTGCTATCCTGCACCTACACAACCAAATCGGTACCCTATATTTCCCTATGCTTAAACTCTCACACCACACTGTAAATAACTCTTGATCCAGCCTAATTGCAAGCCTGGCCCTACTCTTAGCCTTCATAGTTAAAGCCCCCCTATACGGCCTACACCTATGACTGCCCAAAGCCCATGTAGAAGCCCCAATCGCTGGTTCCATACTACTAGCAGCTCTACTCCTAAAACTTGGAGGATACGGCATCATACGAATTACCGTGCTAGTAGACCCCACATCAAATAACCTCCACTACCCATTCATCACCCTGGCCCTGTGAGGAGCACTAATGACCAGCGCTATCTGCCTACGACAAATTGACTTAAAATCACTAATCGCCTACTCATCCGTCAGTCACATAGGACTCGTCATTGCCGCAACCATAATCCAAACCCAATGAGCATTCTCAGGGGCAATAATCCTAATAATCTCCCATGGTCTAACCTCATCAATACTATTCTGCCTAGCCAACACTAACTACGAACGAACTCATAGCCGAATTCTCCTACTCACCCGAGGCCTGCAACCCCTCCTACCCCTAATAGCCACATGATGACTCCTAGCCAACCTAACAAACATGGCCCTACCACCAACAACTAATCTGATAGCAGAACTAACTATCGTAATTGCACTATTCAACTGATCTGCCTTTACAATCATTCTAACAGGAGGTGCAATCCTACTCACTGCCTCATACACCCTATACATACTCATTACTACACAACGAGGCACACTCCCATCTCACATCACATCAATCCAAAATACCTCTACCCGAGAACACCTCCTCATAGCCCTACACATAATCCCCATAATCCTCCTCATCCTCAAACCCGAACTAATCTCTGGTATCCCTATATGCGAGCATAGTTTCAACCAAAACATTAGACTGTGATTCTAAAAATAGAAGTTAAACCCTTCTTGCTCACCGAGGGGAGGTCAAACCAGCGAGAACTGCTAATTCCTGCATCTGAGTATAAAACCTCAGTCCCCTTACTTTCAAAGGATAATAGCAATCCAATGGTCTTAGGAGCCACTCATCTTGGTGCAAATCCAAGTGAAAGTAATGGACCTATCACTAGTCCTAAACACATCTATACTCCTAACCCTAGCAGTCCTCTTTACCCCCATCCTATTCCCCCTTCTATCAGATAACCTCAAAAATACCCCCACCACCATCACAAACACAGTTAAAGCCTCCTTTCTAATTAGCCTAATTCCCATAACAATCTACATCCACTCAGGAACAGAAAGCTTAACCACTATCTGAGAATGAAAGTATATCATAAACTTCAAAATCCCCTTAAGCCTAAAAATAGACTTCTACTCACTCACCTTCTTTCCTATTGCACTATTCGTATCATGATCTATCCTACAATTCGCAACATGATACATAGCCTCAGACCCATATATTACAAAATTCTTCACCTACCTACTATTCTTCCTAATCGCAATACTCATCCTAATTATTGCCAACAATCTATTCGTCCTATTTATCGGCTGAGAGGGGGTCGGAATCATATCCTTCCTCCTAATCAGCTGATGACACGGACGAGCAGAAGCTAACACCGCTGCCCTCCAAGCTGTGCTATACAACCGAGTCGGAGACATCGGACTCATCCTCTGCATAGCATGACTAGCATCTACAATAAACACCTGAGAAATCCAACAACTCTCCTCCCCATCCCAAACCCCAACCCTCCCCCTACTAGGACTTATTCTAGCCGCCGCCGGCAAGTCCGCCCAATTTGGCCTCCACCCATGACTTCCTGCCGCCATAGAAGGCCCAACCCCTGTATCCGCCCTACTACACTCCAGCACAATAGTAGTAGCCGGAATCTTCCTGCTCATCCGAACTCACCCACTATTCCACAACAACCAAACCGCCCTCTCTCTATGCTTATGCTTAGGCGCACTATCGACCCTATTTGCAGCTACATGCGCCCTCACACAAAACGACATCAAGAAAATCATTGCTTTCTCCACTTCCAGCCAACTAGGCCTAATAATAGTCACCATCGGACTTAACCTCCCCGAACTAGCCTTCCTACACATTTCAACCCATGCATTCTTCAAAGCCATACTCTTCCTGTGCTCAGGCTCTATCATCCACAGTCTAAACGGCGAACAGGACATCCGAAAAATAGGAGGACTCCAAAAAATACTCCCAACAACCACTTCATGCTTTACAATCGGCAACCTCGCTCTCATAGGAACTCCATTCCTGGCAGGATTCTACTCAAAAGACCAAATCATCGAAAGCCTAACCACATCCTACCTAAACGCCTGAGCCCTCCTCCTAACCCTACTAGCCACATCCTTTACTGCAGTATATACAATCCGTATAACCGTACTAGTACAGACCGGCTTCGTTCGAATTCCGCCCTTAACCCCTATAAACGAAAACAACCCAGCAGTAATCTCCCCCATCACCCGCCTAGCATTAGGAAGCATTCTAGCAGGCTTCTTAATTACCTCCTTCATCATCCCTACAAAAACCCCCCCAACAACAATGCCCCTATCCATCAAAATAACTGCCCTGGCAGTTACAGTCCTAGGCATTGCTTTAGCCCTAGAAATCTCAAAAATAACTCAAACTCTCATCCTAACAAAACAAACCCCCTTCCTAAACTTTTCTATCTCCCTAGGATATTTCAACCCTCTGACACACCGCCTCAGCATAACTAAAATCCTAAGCGGAGGACAAAACATTGCCTCCCACCTTATCGACCTCTCCTGATACAAAACACTAGGCCCAGAAGGACTAGCCAACCTACAACAAACAGCAGCTAAAACCGCCACCACCTTCCACACTGGCCTAATCAAAGCCTACCTAGGAGCATTCGCCCTATCCATTCTCATTATACTCATATCCACATACAGAATTGACCAAATGGCCCCCAACCTTCGTAAAAACCACCAATTACTAAAAATCATCAATAACGCCCTAATTGACCTGCCCACACCATCAAACATTTCAACATGATGAAACTTCGGGTCATTACTGGGCCTTTGCCTAATTACTCAAATCGTTACAGGCCTGCTACTAGCAATACACTACACAGCAGACACCAACCTAGCCTTTTCCTCCGTAGCTCACATATGCCGAGACGTACAATTCGGCTGACTCATCCGTAACCTCCACGCAAATGGAGCCTCCTTCTTCTTCATCTGCATCTACCTACACATTGGCCGAGGACTATACTACGGCTCATACCTAAACAAAGAAACCTGAAACGTCGGAGTTGTCCTCCTACTAACCCTGATGGCTACCGCCTTTGTAGGATACGTCCTACCATGAGGTCAAATATCATTCTGAGGAGCCACTGTAATCACAAACCTATTCTCAGCAATCCCATATATCGGTCAGACACTAGTAGAATGAGCCTGAGGGGGATTCTCAGTAGATAACCCCACATTAACCCGATTTTTCGCTCTCCATTTCCTTCTCCCATTCGTTATCGTAGGCCTCACACTAGTTCACCTCACCTTCCTTCACGAAACGGGATCAAACAACCCACTAGGTATCCCTCCAGATTGCGACAAAATTCCCTTCCACCCTTACTACACCATCAAAGACATCCTAGGATTTGTACTAATACTCTCCCTGTTAGTAGCCCTAGCTCTGTTCTCCCCCAATCTACTAGGAGACCCAGAAAACTTCACGCCCGCCAACCCCCTAGTAACACCCCCACACATTAAACCCGAATGATACTTCCTATTCGCCTACGCCATTCTACGATCTATCCCAAATAAACTAGGAGGCGTACTAGCACTAGCTGCCTCAATCCTAGTTCTATTCCTAACCCCACTACTACATACATCAAAACTACGATCAATAACCTTCCGCCCTATCTCACAAATCCTATTCTGAGCCCTAGTCACCAACGTCCTCATCCTAACCTGAGTAGGTAGCCAACCGGTAGAGCACCCATTCATCATCATCGGGCAGCTAGCCTCATTCACCTACTTCCTAATCATTCTAGTCCTATTCCCCCTTGCAGGCCTCCTAGAAAACAAAATTCTCAAACTCTAACTAGCCCCAATTAACTCTAATAGTTTATAAAAACATTGGTCTTGTAAACCAAAGATTGAAGACTAAACCTCTTCTTAGAGTTAACCCCTATCAGGAAGAAAGGACTCAAACCTTCATCACCAACTCCCAAAGCTGGCATTTTTGAACTAAACTACTTCCTGACAGCGGCCCCCCCCCCCCTATACAGCCCGAATCGCCCCCCGAGATAAACCCCGCACAAGCTCTAACACCACAAACAAAGTTAACAACAGCCCCCATCCTCCAATTAAAAGCAATCCCACACCCTCCGAATAAAGCATAGCCACCCCACTAAAATCCGACCGAACCGACAATAAACCCCCACTATTCACCGTCCCCTCATCCACCAAAAACCCTAAAACACCTCCCATAACAAGCCCCACCACAACAACCAGAGCCATCCCAAAACCATAACCAACAACCCCTCAACTTACTCAAGTCTCAGGATATGGGTCCGCCGCCAGAGACACCGAATAAACAAACACCACCAACATCCCCCCCAAATAAACCATAACCAGTACCAAAGAAACAAAAGACACCCCCAAACTTACCAATCAACCACACCCAGCAACAGCCGCTACTACTAATCCCAAAACCCCATAATAAGGGGAGGGATTAGACGCGACTGCTAATCCCCCTAAAACAAAACACAAACCCAAAAACATAACAAATTCTATCATAAGTTCTCACTCGGCCTCTCTCCGAGATTTACGGCCTGAAAAACCGTCGTTACAGGACTTTAACTACAAGAACGACCCCCCCCCTTCCCCCCCCAGCATGTTTTCTTCATGACTTTTAGGGTATGTATAATATGCATGACATCCTCCGCCCCATCAGGCAGTCACTGAAATGTAGGATACTCCATCCCATACGCTATGGCACGCCACGAAAAGCCCAAACATTATCTCCAAAACAGGTTATATTCGGACAGTATTCCCTCTAGGCACATTTTTGTTTCAGGTACCATATAGCCCAATTGCTCCTACCTACGGCCAAGCCGCAAGCGTCACCCACAGACCCAGGACCTTTCCATTATGCCCAACCTCCAACCTAGCGAACGAGGAATGTCCCAGTACACCTTTGAATGCCCCTAGTCTACTGAATTCGCCCACCTCCTAGGTAAGTTTCTCTTCCAACAGCCTTCAAGCACTCCCAAGCCAGAGAGCATGGTTATCTATTGATCGCGCTTCTCACGAGAACCGAGCTACTCAACGTATGGGTGATTTCGGTTATTGAACTTCAGGCGCATACATCTCCTAAACTTGCTCTTTTGCGCTATTGGTTGTAACTTCAGGAACATAGCTTGCTCCGTAACCGTCGTCCTTGCTCTTCACAGATACAAGTGGTCGGTTGAATACTCCTCCCTACTTTCTCCGGCTTTCGGCATACCGACCTCTTACACTTGTTTTTTTTTGGCGTCTCTTCAATAAGCCCTTCAAGTGCGTAGCAGGAGTTATCTTCCTCTTGACATGTCCATCACATGACCGTCGAACATATGAATCCCCTAACACCCAGAATGTCATGGTCTGACGGATAAGGTCGTCGCAAACTTTGCACTGATGCACTTTGACCCCATTCATGGAGGGCGCGCTACCTACCTCTAGACAACAGATAGTGTAATGGTTGCCGGACATATTTGTTATTTTATCGTTTTCTAGGGACTTTGCATTCAAAGCCCATTTTACGCATGTTTTTTTTTTATCTTTACATTTTTTATTTTTTTTTCATTAAACAATTAAACCATATCTCCCTACATTTTCCAAATCATTTATCATACATTTATTTTCAATTAATCTTCCTCTATGTTTTCTAGTATTGCAAACTAAACAATCATTCGATCATCATCCCACCATAACCCCAAAACAATTACAGAAATTACCCTAAAAAAAACCATCACCCATCATAACACCCAACCCAAACAATAAACTACCCCATTTCCCCCTACCTCCGCCCGCGGCGAAAAAAATCAAACAAAAATACAAACCATAATCATAAAACATTTAATGACTTCCACCAAACTCTGAC